CGGGTACCAAAAGTACGAATGAGATGGATCTTTGTTTTCCTAACCATTCTTTTTAGTCCCGATACCGATAAGGGAAAGGGTTTTTTATAACAAAGTTTTTGTGTTGTTGATTCCTAGGTGTAGTGCTTTTTCCCCGATGCCACCTATTGGTACTAAATGAAGTAGTATTGACCTCCAATAAAGAACCTATAGATGTAACCTTTCGCTCAATACTCAAATTGATAATTGAAGCATCTAAGGCTGCATCAATCGAGGATACACGACAGAAGGAATTGCTCTATCTCTAAACTTCACCTTCACCAAGCGTAGGTTTATTTCACTAATTTGTTTTTTTCTATTCCTAACTACGTTCTTTTTCTCGTAAAACTGAGGGGTAAAAAAAAAAAAACAATAAAAAATCAAATCGCACCATCTCTGTAATAGGTAAATGCCTTTTTTTCTCCTGAAGTTGTCGGAATTATTCGTAATAAAATATTGGCTACAATTGAAGAGGTCTTATCAATAAAATTTCCATTTATTCGAGATCTAGGCATAATTAGCAATTCATTCTATAATTCTTCTAATCCCCTTTCGGGGAAAACGATCCCACAAAAAAAGGAATTGTACAGTACAAAATAACATAAAAACAGACTTATTGGAAAAAATGTGGTCTTTTGGACAAAAATGAAATGAAATAGTTGAATCAGATTAGATTTCATTCCAATTTCGTAGTATACCAGTATACCGATGACTATTACTATTTCATCTAAGTTGAATAACCAAGTTTTCTATGGATTTTTATAACTCGAGAATTTTTGATTTGGTTATGATCCAAAAAGAATCGAATAATCATTCAATCAAATTCAAATAAAGTAACCATCCTTTTTGTTTGCATAAAGTGTATGTGCCACACCATACAATTGAAAGAGTTGAAATAAAAAGATTCATCGGACGATTCATGAATTACATGGGTTAGCTGATGAAAAAAGTTGTTGTTGATAAATATGAAATTGAAAAAGAAAATTCTTCTTATGGAACCATCGCATCGGGCAGTCATACATGTACTACAATTAAGATAATTAAAATGAAGGACTCGCTATTCATTCGGGTTTTGGTCAAGAATAAAATTCTGTAGGAGAGATGGCCGAGTGGTTCAAGGCGTAGCATTGGAACTGCTATGTAGACTTTTGTTTACCGAGGGTTCGAATCCCTCTCTTTCCGTTTCTTTTCATTCATCAACGTTACCTACTACAATGTATCAAAGAAAATAAGAATTGATATCATTATTCTAACGCCTTATTTAATAGACATTATCTATCCCTAATTAATACCTGCGAAAATACAAATAGAAATGATATTGAAAAGAAGAAAAAAATCAAAAGAATCCTATTGCCGATCCTTTTTTGATACGTGAATGAGACAGGGCACGAGGTACTCTATTTACTTCAGCGAAAGGAGTCAAAATTGGTATGAACCTTGCTTTTTTATTTTCGTTAGAATCAAGTCTGACGGGAATAATATTCTACGACCAACAACTCATTTATTTTTAGACCGATCCATTTACTATCTATTATTTGATTTACAAATCCTTTATATTGTAAGGAGTCAATAGTCAAATGGTTTGGCAATTCCCCGCGGGGGGATGAAACAAGATAATTTTGAATCAGAGCTTTCGATCTTTCTTTATCCTTCGTAGTAATAATATCTCGGGGTTTGCAACGATAACTTGGTATATCCACTATACGACCATTAACTAAAATGTGTCTATGGTTAACTAATTGTCTGGCTCCTGGAATGGTCGAAGCCATACCTAATCGAAAAAGGATGTTATCCAAACGCATCTCGAGTAGTTGTAGTAAAACCTGGCCTGTTGACCCTTTGGCTTTTCCAGCAATATGCACATATTTAAGTAATTGTCGTTCTGTCAGACCATAATGAAAACGCAATTTCTGTTTCTCTTCTAAACGAATACGATATTGTGATCTTTTTCCAGAGCGCAATTGGGTTTGAAGATCACTTCTGGATCTGGGTCTTTTACTAGTTAGTCCTGGTAAAACCCCCAGCCGGCGTATTTTTTTGAAACGAGGTCCTCGGTAACGAGACATAGAAAGGCTCCTTTTTGATTCACTTTTATTTGAAAAAAAAAATAAAAATATATATAAAATCAGACTGAACTAAAGGATCAGCAAAGCAAAACTCAATTTACTAAAGTCCTACAAAACAGAATAAAATAAATTTGATCAATTCAATTTTATCAATATTCGGATTTTTTGTATATATATAGGAAATTCAAGCGAAGGTTACGTTTTCCAATTTCTTCTGTAGAGATCTAATTGTTCTAGTCAACTTTTTTCTTTATAGCTATAGCTGCAAGTTATCATGACATAATAGATCGGTGATCCGACATTTAGAGAAAGCGAGAGTAGAGATTTTAAATCATGTAAATAAAAAAATAGATAAAAAAAAGAGCCGACTATCGGAATCGAACCGATGACCATCGCATTACAAATGCGATGCTCTAACCTCTGAGCTAAGCGGGCGGATATAAGAGCAATAGTGTATAGGAATACAGGAAACTATCGGATCTTAGCTATTTCCTAGTGATTCTTATTCTTTTTTTCTTTTATTTATTGATTCTTTCAATTTCTTCTATTTCTTAAATATTAGTTATATATTTTAGATTCTATTTAGAAAATAGAAAAGAAAACTATTTAGATCTAGATAAATTAGATATCTAAATAGAAATCTAAATTCAATTCCATATTCATATATATGAAATAGGAAAAGAAAATATCAATGAAATTAGAATTTGAAATGAAAAAAAAAAGAAGAATGAATATCGACCGTTCCACTATTCAAAACTACACTGTAAAAATGAAGGAGTAGGAAAGGCATAGATATATATGTGGTATATATCTATCCATATTGAATTGCGGATAGATCAATGATAAAATCATTTTATATTGAAAAAATAGGGTTTATATATGAAATGATATAATATAGAATAGAGGAAAAAAATAAAATAACAGCATACACTTTTTCAATATAGGAATCATTACCTAATGGATTCCATAGTGCCAAGATAAATGAAAGAGGTGGATGGAATTAAAGCCGGAGCCTTGTCTCAAAGGCTCAAAGGAAAGGGGGGATATGGCGAAATTGGTAGACGCTACGGACTTGATTGGATTGAGCCTTGGTATGGAAACCTGCTAAGTGGTAACTTCCAAATTCAGAGAAACCCTGGAACTAAAAAAGGGCAATCCTGAGCCAAATCTTTGTTTCGAGAGAAAAAACTATGGAAAAGGAGAATAAAAAGGGGATAGGTGCAGAGACTCAATGGAAGCTGTTCTAACGAATAAAATTGATTACGTTACGTTAGTAGCTAAAAGACTTCTATCGAAATGACAGAAAGGATACGTCTTATATACCTAAGACGTACGTATACATACTGACATAGCAAACTATTAATCACAACCCAAATCTTATATCAAATTCTATTTTGTATCTCTATATATTTCTATATGAAATTTGAAATTTATATATGAAAATAGAAATCTTCTCTTTCTTTCTATTACTATTAGATTCTTAATATGAGTAATCTAAAATATGAGTAATATAATAGTATGAGATAAGGATCTATAAGAAACCCTATATTTATATTCTTTTTTAATTAGAATGATAGAGACAAAAAGATATATGAAAAATTGAAGAGTTATTGTGAATAAATTCCAATTGAAGTTGAAAAAAGAATAGAATTCGAATATTCAATGATCAAATTATTCATTCCAGAATTTTTGATAGATCTTTTGAAATTGAATCGGACGAGAATAAAGAGAGAGTCCCATTTTACATGTCAATACCGACAACAATGAAATTTATAGTAAGAGGAAAATCCGTCGAATTTTTCAATCGTGAGGGTTCAAGTCCCTCTATCCCCAATAAAAAGCCCATTTTACTTCCTCGCTCTTTATTTATCCTCATCCTCTTTATTCATTTTTTTTTCATCAGTGACTCAGTTTAAACAAACTGAAATATCTTTTTCATTTTATTCACTCTGTTCTTTCACAAATAGATCCGAATCTAAATCCTCGTATCTTTTTCCAATCCAATCTCATTTGTTTTGGATAATACGATATGAAGATATATGTTCAAGGAATCTCCGTTATTGAATCATTCATAGTCTATATCTTTTTCCTTACATTTACAAAAAAAGTCTTCTTTTTGAAGATCCAAGAATTTCAGGGGCTAGAGCCAATTTGTTAAGATTTTCTTTTTTAGTTCTTTTCATTGACATAGATAGAAGTACTCTGCTAGGATGATGCACGGGAAATGGTCGGGATAGCTCAGTTGGTAGAGCAGAGGACTGAAAATCCTCGTGTCACCAGTTCAAATCTGGTTCCTGACACGTTAATAATGTATCGGATAGATATTTCTTAATACCTCATACAAATGAAATTAATTCATTAAGACGGATCGGGATATATATTCTTTACTTTCTTTTTCATTTTTTCTCTCTTTTTTTTTTCTCCTTTCAATTCTCTTTCTATATGTGATATGTGATGTTTAATATAGAATGCTCTTATACTTAGTTCTTTTTCTTTTCTATTCTACTTAATTATTATACTTATTATCTTATATATCTTTATATATTTATATATATATATTTTTTTTCTATATTTTTTCTATTTCATATTGATCTTATATCTTAGAAATATAAAGTGAAAGTAAAGAATTTCCTATCTTATATTAACTTTTCTATTAACTTAGAATAATTATAGATAGTAATTCTAGTAATATACTATAGTAATAAGTAATAGTAATATAGTAAAGAATAGTAAAGAAGAAATTCAATTTAAAAAGAAAAAGAATAAAAAAATGATAAAGAACATATGTAATTTCTTCATGAAAGTGGATGAAGATAGATGGGTATTTGATCCGAGATTTGACAAATACCAAATAGGTCCGTTGGAATGAATTCTTGTGTTTATTTTATTGTTCCTACTACTACTCAAAATTCTATA